TTAATTTAATATTGAATTATTTAATTTAATTTTAATTTTAATTAAGGCTCCATTGGAGAATTCAGACCTAAGCATTAATCGAGAAGCGATGGGGACGACGGAACCCGTGAATGCGGAGAATTCTATTGAAAACGAATCCGAACGATTTATCGGGTAGGATGGCGGAACAAACCAGAGACCACTTCAGTTCTTTTTATTCTGATTCTGAGAGGTCATAAGTTAACCCGACAACTGAACTAGATATTGAAAGAGTAAATATTCGCCCGCGAAAATTTTATTGTCATTTTATTTGATTGTTCAATTTTTGTCGATCTGAATCTGATATGAATATAATAAAAAACAAAACAAAATAAAGATTCGTTATAACATTATAACAAAACCAAGATAAGACATTATCTAGAAAGAGAATCGTGTTTAATTCCTTATATATCCAATACATATCCAAACAAGATATACAAAGTTCTAATAGATATAGATCAGATAAAATCTCAAAGCAAAGAATCCCGAGATTCAATCTATTCATTAACTACCTGTATATCTTAAGAATCAAATATCATTTTTTTCGCGAGGAGCTGGATGAGAAGAAACTCTCATGTCCAGTTCTGTAGTAGAGATGGAATTCATAAACAACCATCAACTATAACCCAAAAAGAACCAGATTTCGTAAACAACATAGAGGAAGAATGAAAGGAATATCTTATCGAGGTAATCGCATTTGTTTCGGTAGATATGCTCTTCAAGCACTTGAACCCGCTTGGATTACATCTAGACAAATAGAAGCGGGGCGCCGCGCAATGACACGAAATGTACGCCGTGGTGGAAAAATATGGGTACGTATATTTCCAGACAAACCAGTTACGGTAAGACCTACAGAAACACGTATGGGTTCGGGGAAAGGATCTCCCGAGTATTGGGTAGCTGTCGTTAAACCGGGCAGAATACTTTATGAAATGAACGGAGTAACCGAAAATATAGCCAGAAAGGCTATTTCAATAGCGGCGTCCAAAATGCCTATAAAAACTCAATTCATTATTTCAGGATAGGAATATAGAACTAAAGGAAAGAAGTCTTGTCTTGGGACTAAAAAAAATAATTGCGGGTTTACTTTTTTTGACAAACAATATTTCTTTTTTTCTTCGTCCTTTGTTACATTGAAAGAAGAGATTTAAAAAATGATTCAACCTCAGACCCATTTGAATGTAGCAGATAACAGCGGGGCCCGAGAATTGATGTGTATTCGAGTCATAGGAGCTAGTAATCGCCGATATGCTCATATTGGCGACGTTATTGTTGCTGTGATCAAGGAAGCAGTACCAAATACACCTCTAGAAAGATCAGAAGTGATCAGAGCTGTAATTGTACGTACTTGTAAAGAACTCAAGCGCGACAACGGTATGATAATACGATATGATGACAACGCTGCAGTTGTCATTGATCAAGAAGGAAATCCAAAAGGAACTCGAATTTTTGGTGCGATCGCCCGGGAATTGAGACAGTTAAATTTCACTAAAATAGTTTCATTAGCTCCTGAGGTATTATAAGGCGAGACCCCAATATAGTTATAGTATTTAAATTAGAGTATTTAAATGACATAGATTAATTAGTAGACTGTGTCTCACGTATATACCTTTACTAAGTAAAAAAAAGAACACGTTGGTTATATCAAAATTCGGAAGCAACAATAATTTTAGTTTACCATGGGTAAGGACACTATTGCTGACATAATAACCTCTATACGAAATGCTGACATGAATAGAAAAGGAACGATTCGAATAGGATCTACTAACATCACTGAAAACATTGTTAAAATACTTTTACGAGAAGGTTTTATCGATAACGTAAGGAAACACCAGGAGCGCAACAAATATTTTTTGGTTTTAACCCTACGACATAGAAGGAATAGGAAAGGACCTCATAGAACTATTTTAAATTTACGACGGATCAGCCGACCAGGTCTACGAATCTATTCTAACTATCAACAAATTCCTAGAATTTTAGGCGGGATGGGGATTGTAATTCTTTCTACTTCTCGGGGTATAATGACAGACCGGGAGGCTCGACTAGAACGAATCGGTGGCGAAATTTTGTGTTATATATGGTAATCTGTCCGATATACGAATTATATCCGAAACTTTCCAGTTGTGAAAAAAAAAAGAAAAAAGCACGAGTTGCCTATATGGAACTCCTCTTGCCCTAAGCGGTTGATATGTCAAGGATGGAATAAAAGAACAAAAAAAGGATTCATGGAGGTTTAATTAAATTAGTGAATCACTCCCACTCCGGATTCCTTTAGATAATGAAGATCTGATTCTAGGTTATGTTTCAGGAGAGTTTTATACGTATACCAACGTGGGATAGAGTCAACAAAAGTGAAGTAAGTGCTTATGATTCAACCAGGAGGCGTATAATTTATAGACTCCGCAACAAGTATTCGAACGATTAGGTAGTTTTTTCAACTTCAAGATTCCTTTCAGGGGGATCCAATTCAAGGTTCAAAAAT